GATTTACATTTCGAACAGGCATGAATACAGCATCTACAGGATAACTTCCATCTTGAAAGTTATGTGGCATCTTTATAAGAAATCCGCGATTTCTTTCAATTTCTAATCCAATACGTAAATTTATTGGTTCTGTCAAGCTAGCTATATGTTGTGTATTGTCGACAATTTCTACATAAGGTGGTAAGATGATATCTCGAGCAGTTACATATCCAGGACCTCTAACACAAATAGACGCGTCACAAGTTCCATATAGATTACTTCTCAATACAATTTCTTTCAAATTCATTATAATTTCGTGGGCCGATTCTTGAATACCCGTTATAGTAGAATATTCGTGGGAGACGTTCTCAGATTTTACACGTGTGATACATGTTCCTTCTATTTCTCCAAGCAAAGCTCTTCGCATCGCAATGCCTATTGTGTCGGCTTGTCCTTTCATAAGTGGAGACAGAATAAATCGACCATAATAAAGGCGTTTACTGTCTGTTCTTGATTCAACACACTTCCACTGTAGTGTCCGAGTAGATACTGTTACTTTCTCTCGAACCATAGTAATAATATTTTTTTTGATTGAATTATTTATTTCTCTTGTTTCTCTTGAAATTTCTTCACTGTTTATTTCTATACACGTCTTTTTTTCGGAGGTCTACAGCCATTATGTGGCATAGGGGTTACATCCCGTACAAAAGTTAATAGTATACCACTTCTACGAATAGCTCGTAATGCGGCGTCTCTTCCGAGACCGGGACCTTTTATCATGACTTCTGCTCGTTGCATACCTTGATCTACTACTGTACGAATAGCAACCGATGCTGCAGTTTGAGCGGCAAAGGGTGTCCCTCTTCTTGTACCCTTGAATCCACAAGTACCGGCCGAGGACCAGGAAACCACCCGACCTCGTACATCTGTAACTGTAACAATGGTATTATTGAAACTTGCTTGAACATGAATAACTCCCTTTGGTATTTTACGTGCACTTTTACGTGCACCAATACGTAAATTTCTACGTAAACCAGTTCTCGGTATACCTTTTGCCATATTGTATCATCTCATAAATATGAGTCAAAAATATATGGATATATCCATTTCATGTCAAAACAGATTCTTTATTTGTACGCTGAGCCCTTTAGTGAGTCTGATTATCCCTTTATCCTTGTCTTTGTTTATGTCTCGGATTGGCACAAATTACTCTAATGCGCCCCCGTCTACGAATTAGTCGACATTTTTCACAAATTTTACGAACGGAAGCTCTTATTTTCATATTTGTTATTCCTTATCTTAATTCTGAATCTACTTCTCGGTAGAAAATAGGTTTCTTGGAATTTTTTATCTTGAATCGTATTGAATAAAAATCACCTAATCCTTCAAATCCTTGTTTCGGAGTCGATAAATTATACGTCCTCTGGTTGAATCATAACGACTTACTTCAATTTTTACTTTATCTCCGGGAAGTATCCGTATAAAACTACGCCGGATCTTTCCCGAAACATAACCTAGAATCAGATCCTCATTATCTAAACGAACCCGGAACATGCCATTGGGAAGCGATTCAGTAATTAAACCTTCATGAATCCATTTTTGTTCTTTCATTTCAGGTAAAGCCCCCTTGAGGTATCAACTAATGGAGGAGAAACGATATTAGACAACTCACCCCCTTATCTTTTTTTTTTACAAATAGGAAGAGGTTTCGGATTTCATTTGGATATTAAATGAATTACCATATATAACATAAAATTTCTCCGCCGATTCCTTCTAGTCGAGCCTCTCGATCTGTCATTATACCCCGAGAAGTAGAAAGAATTACAATCCCTATCCCACCTAAAATTCTAGGAATTCGTTGAGAGTTAGAATAAATTCGTAGACCCGGTCGGCTGATCCGTTTTAAATTTAATAAATTCCTATAGGGTCTTTTTCTATTCCTGCTATGTCGCAGGGTTAAAACTAAAAAATTTTGGTTTTTTTCTCGATGTTTTCTGACGTTTTCGATAAAACCTTCTCGGAAAAGTATTTTAACAATATTTTCGGTAATATTAGTAGATGCTATGCGAACAACTCTTTTTCTATCCATATCAGCATTTCGTATAGAGGTTATTATCTCAGCAATAGTGTCTCTACCCATGATGAACTCAAACTTTTGGTGTCTCAAAATTGGATATAATTAACATGTTTTTTTATTGGTTTATGAATATAAAAATTTTAAGGTATATACGCGAAACACAAGCTACGAATTAATCTAGTTCTTAAATTATTTTTTTTTTCAAATACCCCAAAAATATCAGATCTCTTTTTATTTTATAATACTTCGGGAGCTAATGAAACTATTTTAGTAAAATTTAATTGTCTCAATTCGCGGGGGATTGCCCCAAAAATGCGAGTTCCTTTTGGGTTTCCTTCTTGATCAATCACAACTGCAGCATTGTCATCATATCGTATTATCATACCGCTGTCACGTTTAAGTTCTTTACAGGTACGAACAATTACAGCTCTGACTACTTCTGATTTTTCTAGGGGCATATTTGGTACTGCTTCTTTAATCACAGCAACAATAACGTCACCAATATGAGCATATCGGCGATTACTAGCTCCTATGATTCGAATACACATCAATTTTCGAGCTCCGCTGTTATCCGCTACATTTAAATAGGTCTGAGGTTGAATCATATAAATTTTTGAGTCTATTCTTCCAATGCAAAGGATGAAAAAAAAATAAAAAAAAAAATATTGTTTGTCTAAGTCTAAAAAAAGAAACCTGTGATTTTGTTTCATCCCCAGGACTCATTTCTGTCGGTTCTACATTTTTATCCCGAAATAAGAAATTGAGTTCGTATAGGCATTTTGGATGCTGCTATTAAAATAGCCCTTTTAGCTATATTTTCGGTTACTCCACCCATTTCATATAGTATTCGCCCCGGTTTAACAACAGCTACCCAATATTCAGGGGATCCTTTCCCTGAGCCCATACGTGTTTCAGCAGGTCTTACTGTAACTGGTTTATCTGGAAAGAGCCGGACCCATATTTTTCCACCACGGCGTGCATTTCGTGTCATTGCTCGGCGACCTGCTTCGATTTGTCTCGATGTGATCCAAGCGGGTTCAAGTGCTTGAAGAGCATATTTACCGAAACAAATATGATTACCTCGATAAGATATTCCCTTCATTCTTCCTCTATGTTGTTTACGGAATTTAGTTCTTTTGGGGTTATAGTTGATGGTTGTTTCGGAATTTCATCTCTACTACAGAGCTGGACGTGAGAGTTTCTTCTCATCCAGCTCCTCGCGAATAAAAGGATTCAAAATGGAATTTCAATTAATTTGAATAGCTATTAGAATATTTTTATAAAAAATTTTATTTTTTTCTAACGTCCTAATAAATCTTTATTGTCTTTTGTCCTTTATCCGAGTTTACCAATTCAAAAAAAGAAAGTTTTCGCGGGCGAATATTGACTCTTGCAATCTCTATTTCAGTCCTAGCACTTGTTCGTCACTTTTCCGAATAGATGAATTGATTTCCGGTTCATTTCGCCATCCTAACTAGTGAATTATTAAGATTCATTTGTTTAATAAAATCTTTTGCATTCACAGGTTCCTTCGTTTCCACCACTTCGTACTAAATGATTAGGTCAGAATTCTACAACGGAGCTCATAATCCAATTTATTCTTGAGTCAACTTTCTTAGTCTTTATTGACTCGAAGCTCTTGAGTTTTTTCTTCTCTTCTATCAGAAATTCCTTGAATATTTCATTATGTATGAATCAATTAGTATTGATGCTTTATTACATTGTCTTTTATGAGATAACCCACAGACCTTCCATATTAGAATTCTATATCATTGATATTCTTTTTCTCTCTTTCTCTCATCCTTCCATTTATCCACACCTTTTTTCTGTAATTTTGCTTTAAAAAAGTTTAATTATTTCAGTTGCTACAAAGATATGACTTATTTCACATATCTTGACTGGTTCTTTAGATCCAGATAATATGAAGTGATGAATTGGTTTTCATACTATCGGGCCGGTCTTTTGTAATCCTAACCCTAAAAAAAAACCAACGAGTCACACACTAAGCATAGCAATTATATCAAAAGGTCAATTGAATTTTTATTCAACCCTATAGAATTAAGAGAATTAAGAATTAGTTTGATTGGTAAGAAAAAGAATGAACGAGTTTCTCCCTTTTTCCTTCTATCAATAGATAGAAGGAAAAAACAATGAAAGTTTTCTTATTCCTCTTCCTTGTCTATAAAAATCCAAATTTTGATGCCCAAAACCCCATAGATAGTCCGAACTGTATAGGAACAATAATCTATTTTAGCTCGAATGGTTTGTAGGGGAACCCTGCCCTCTCTGATCCATTCGACACGGGCAATTTCTTTTCCGTCGATACGCCCTGCAATTTGTACTTGAATTCCTTTTGTATCCGCTTGTTCAGTTAATTCAATAGCCTTTTTCATTGCTTTTCGAAATGAAACTCTATTTTTTAATTGTCCTGCTATAAATTCTGCAAGAATATTAGGGTTTCCGTAAGGTTTTGCAATTCTTGTGATAGCAATGTTAAGTTTTCGATTCACATAATGAAATTTTTTTTGTAAATTCATCTGTAATTCTTCGACCCCTCGCGGTCTACTTTCTATTAATAACTTTGGGAATCCCATAAAGATTATGACCTGGATCAAATCGATTCTTTTTTGAATCTCAATATGCGCAATTCCCTCGGCGCCGGAGGATATTTTCATATTCTTTTGAATATAATTTTTAATAAAGTCTCTTATTTTTTGATCTTCTTGTAGGTCCTCAGAATAATTTTTTGGTTTTGCAAACCAAAGGGAATGATGACTTTGGGTTATACCAAGTCGGAAACCAAGTGGATTTATTTTTTGTCCCATACTACCTCACTATCACTATTATATACATTATGATCTACCATAGTTGTCTTTTTCCATCTAGGGTTTTTTAACGAATAGAAAGATATATCTTCATATTCATCTAAAGATATATCTTTTAC